AAAAGATAAGACTTTGGACAACATTGAGCAAGATAATAATATCTTCGTATTGGAAAAACCTCTTGTAACTACTCTTTTCGATTATCGAAGATGGAATAGGCCATTGCGATATATAAAAAATGATCACTTTGAAAGAGTCGTACGAGATGAAAATTCACAGTTTTTTTTTCATATATGTCAAAGTGATGGAAAAGAACGAATATCTTTCACGTATCCACCTGATTTATCTAGTTTTCTGAAAATCATGGAAAACAAAATGGATCTCTTCACAGGAGATAAAATCTCCTATAATGATAATGAATTGTCTAATTATTGGAGCTCCACTAATAAAGAAAAAAGAAAGAAACTAAGCAATGAATTTTTTAAAAGGGCAAAAGTTCTAGATAAGAAATATAAGAAATTTATTCCTGTGGATGTATTTGAAAAACGAATTAGATTGTCTAATGATAAGAGGAAAAGAAAATATTTAACTAAAATATATGATCCTTTCTTGAATGGACCTTTTCGTGGACAAAGCTTTTCACCATCAATTCAAAATGAAACTTACACAACAAATTCCATTTTGATAAATAAGATTCATGGTCTCCTTCTTTCTATTAATAGTAATTATCCAGAATTTGATAATTATCCAGAATTTGAAGAGAAAATAGATCAATTTGATAGAAAATTATTATCAACTGAAATTGGTTTTTTTTTTAACTTAATGAGTAAATTTTCGGAAAAATCCGTATCAAGTTTTAATTTTGACGGACTTTATTTATTTCCAGAACATGAACAAGTAAAAATATATTCCGAAGAAAAACAAAGAAAAAAAGAATTCTTATTCGAGGCAATTAGAACTGATAGGAACAACCAAACCATTTTTAATAGAAAGAAATGTAGTGGAATAAACGAAATCAGTAAACAAGTTCCTCGATGGTCATACAACTTAATCGACGAATTGGAGCAAGTGACGGAAAGACTAGTGAAAGAGCCTCAGATTCGTTCCCCAAAAGCCGACCGTATAGTCGTTTTTGATGGGGATACAGATTCACTGGATTTTAATCTTGGTGCTAAAAAAGACAAAAATGACCTGGACATAAATAATCAAGAATTTTTTCTACTAAATTTTTCACGCGAAGCAGATTATGCCCGAGATATAATTAAGGGATCTATGCGCCCTCTAAGGCGTAAAACAGCGACTACGAGACTTTTTCAAGCGCATGGAAATGTCCATTCCCCCACTTTTTTGGATATAATAGAAGATTCCCCATTCTTTTTTATTTTTGGTGATCTTTTAGATGATATATCCGTATTTTTGAAAGAAATGTTCAGGAAACCTGGTACTGACAATTCAGAATTTTTGGCGTTTCAGGAAAGGCTCGAACACAAATACAAAGAGGACGACAAAGACGAGGCTGAAATAAGACTTAGAAAAATAGAAGAAGACTGGGAAAGTATTCTATATGGTCTAATAATTAGAAGTTTTGTATTACTAACCCAATCTTTTATTAGAAAATATATTCTATTACCTTCATTGATAATAACTAAAAATATCATTCGTATCCTATTATTTCAAAATCCCGAATGGTCAGAAGATTTTAGGGATTGGCGCAGGGAAATTCATATTAAATGCACCTATCAGGGCATTCCAGTATCCCACAAAGAATTGCCAAACAACTGGTTCTACGAGGGTATTCAGATAAGGATCTTATACCCTTTTGTTCTGAAACCTTGGCACAACAAATCTAAGGTACAATCTACTGAAAAAAAAAAAAAAAAAGATCCACAGAAAAAAAAATATAAAAAATATACTGAAAACAGAAACTTCTGGTTTTTAACAGGTTATGGAACACTAGTGGAATCGTACCTTGATGAGGGTTTCCCAATAAACGCACTTTCATTTTTGTATCCCATTTTAAAAACAATAAGCAAACAATTGAAAAAGGATTTGAAAAAGCGTTTTTTTCGAGTTCTAAAATTTTTAAATGAAAGAAAAAAAGGGTTTCGAACTATGTTAAAAAAAATAGAAAACATCAAAAGGATTCTTAAAAGTATTCTTAAAAGTATTCTAGTTAGGTTCAAAACAATAGATGAAACACTAGATGAAACACTAGATGAAACACTAGATGAAATAATAGATGAACTGAGTGAAAGCAAAAAAACCTCAACAATCAGTAAGAATAATTCAAAGATTGAGGAATCACCCGTTAAAATGGAATCTCTTAATTTGACAAAGTCTTCATTCATAGAAAAAAGGATAAAAGATCTTAATGTTAAAACAAAGACAATCATAAAAGAAATAGAAACAATGACAGAAGAAAAAAAAGAGGGGATTCTAACTTCAGAGATCAATTTGAATTCGAACAAAACTACTTATGATGCTAAAAGATTAGAATTACAAAAAAATAGTTTGCAAATCTTACAAAGAAGATTTGTTCGATTAATACGTAAATCCTATTCTTTTTTCAAAATTTTCATAGAAGGGGTATACATAGATATCCTTTTATGTATCAGTAGTATTGCTAGGATCCATCGACAACGTTTTCTTGATTTTCTTGAATCAACAGACAAAATACTAAATGTAAAAAAATCCATTAAAAAAAAAGAAATGAAAGAAATAACTGACGATCAACGTCTAATTCAATTTATCTCGATTATAGAGGAATCTGGGAATATTAAGAATATGAATTCACAGAATTCTTGGGATGTATCTTCTTTGTCACAAGATTATGTATTTTATAAATTATCACAAATCCAAGTTAGTAATGGATATAAATTTAAGTTAAGATCTATTTTTGAATCTCGTGAAAGATTTCTTTTTCTTAAGAATGAAATAAAGGATTATTTTTTGAGAATACAAGGAACATATAATTCCAAATTAAGACATAAGAAACGTCCCGATTCGTTAATGAATCAATGGACAAATTGGTTAAACCTTCATTATCAATATGATTTACCTGAGAACAGATGGTCGAGATTAGTATCACAAAACTGGAGGAATAGAGTCAATGAACATCGTGTGGCTCAAAATAAAGATTTAGTTCAATATGATTCATATGAAGAAAATAAATTAATTCTTTCCAAAAAACAAGAACAAGAAGGAGACATTAGAATTAAAAAAATTAAAAAACAAGAAGCAGATTTATTAGAAATTAAAAAAAAAAGGAAAAAACAATATAGATATGATCTTTTCTGCTATCAATATATTCATTTTGCGGATAAGAAAAAATCCTATATTTATGGATATAGATCACCGCAAGGAAACAAAAACCAAGCGATTTCTTATAATTACAACCTATGTAGAAAAGAATTTTTGGATATAATAGGCGATATCTCTATCCAAAATTATCTAGAAGAATATGATATTATTCTAGATATGGAAAAAAATCGGGATAGAAAGTATTTCAATTGGATAGGAATGAATGTAAAAGGGAAAAAGACTTATATACCGAATGAGAAATTTTGGTTCTTTTCAAAATTAAGAAAATTTTATTATACATATAAGAGGAATCCTTGGATCTTACCAATAAAATTCTTTGTTTTGCAGCTTTATGGACAAGGTGAATTAGAGTTAGAAACGGAAGAATACGTGAGTCCAGTAGATTTAGATCTTAAATCTAGCTCATACTATTATAACGGATCAGATTCTAAATACAGGAACGATCTAAGTGGAGAACGGGATTTCTTACTATCAAAATATTTGGGTTTTTATTTGCACTGTGATAGTTCCGACGAAGAAATAGGAATGGATAATATCAACTTATTCATTCTCATGCTTAGAATGAAAAATTTTAAAAAAATTGTAATAAGCTCGATTAAAAAGCGAGAGCTAGATATAGAAATGCTGGTTGATTCAATTACGAAGGATTTTATTTATACAGAATGTAGGGACACTCAGGACTTGAAGAAGAAGCTAACCTTTTTTATTGAACCTATTCGACTGTCTACAAAAAACCAGGAACAATCTCTTATATATCAAACCATAAGACTACCGTTGATTCATAAGAGTAAGAGGCGAAAAAGTTGGAGTTGGAAAAAAAGTCGTGTTGATCAAAAGATAACACAAAATAAAGATCAAAATCTTTATGATTTGTTTGTTCCTGAAAATCTTTTGTCCCCTAGACGACGTAGAGAATTGAGAATTCTAACTTGTTTCAATCCTAGGAATAGAAATACTGTGCATAGAAAAACAATAAATGACAATGAGAATAAAATCAAAAATGTTTCTCAAGTTTTGGCTAAAAATAAAGATCTTGATAGCGAAACAAAAAAACTAATGAATTTTAAATTATTTCTTTGGCCAAATTATCGATTAGAAGATTTAGCTTGTATAAACCGCTATTGGTTTAATACCCATAATGGAAGCCGTTTCAGTATGTTAAGGATACGTATGTATCCTCGATTGAAAGATTAATTTAGAATCTACATTTATCTTCTATTTATCATTATCATAATCTTTTTTGTAACATATCTGATATGTGAATAACATATCAGATATGTGAATATATATATATATAAATAAATCAAAATATTTATTTATATATATATATATAAATTAAATTTAAATAAAAAAAAGAAATAGAAAAATGAATCAAAAAAATGGTCTTATTTTTATTTGAAATAGACAAGACAATAGAATTTTTTATTTATTGAATTAATAAATATAGTATTTCTTTTTTTATCTATTTGAATTACATTCCTTAATAATATAATAATATAATTGATTTGAAAAAAAAAGAAATTAAGAATTGTTAAGTAAATTAAGATAATTTGATATACAAAATTAAAAATTAGTGTCATTACTATTACTGATCAATAAAAATATCTACCAAAAACGAGCGGGAGAGAAAAGCTTTCATTTCATTTTATGATAAAAAATTCATTTATACCTGTTATTTCACAAAAAAAAAAAGAAGAAGAAAACCCCGGATCAGTTGAATTTCAAGTATTCAATTTCCATAATAAGATACTAAGACTTACTTCACATTTGGAATTACACCCAAAAGACTATTTATCTCAAAGGGGTTTACATATAATTCTAGGAAAACGGCAACGACTACTGTCTTATTTGTCAAAGAAAAATAAAATACGTTATAAAAAATTAATAAATCAGTTGGGTATTCGGGATTCACAAATTCGTTAATTTCAAGAATCATTTTCAATTATTCGATTTATTACATCCTGAATTTTGATGAACTTTTTTTTTAACGATTCATGGAAGAATGAATCGAGGAAAAACCTATGAATGTGCCAGCTACAAGAAAAGACCTCATGATAGTCAATATGGGGCCTCAACACCCATCAATGCATGGTGTTCTTCGACTTATTGTTACTCTGGATGGTGAAGATGTTATTGATTGTGAACCAATATTGGGTTATTTACACAGAGGTATGGAAAAAATTGCGGAAAATCGAACAATTATACAATATCTGCCTTATGTAACACGTTGGGATTATTTAGCTACTATGTTCACAGAAGCAATAACCGTAAATGGACCGGAACAATTGGGAAATATTCAAGTACCTAAAAGAGCCAGCTATATACGAGTAATTATGTTGGAATTAAGTCGTATAGCTTCTCATCTACTATGGCTGGGACCTTTTATGGCAGATATTGGTGCACAAACCCCCTTTTTCTATATTTTTAGAGAAAGAGAATTAATATATGATCTATTTGAAGCTGCGACAGGTATGAGAATGATGCATAATTATTTTCGTATTGGAGGAGTAGCGGCTGATCTACCTTATGGTTGGATAGATAAATGTTTTGATTTCTGCAATTATTTTTTAACAAGGGTTATTGAATATCAAAAACTGATTACGCGAAATCCAATTTTTTTAGAACGAGTTGAAGGCGTAGGTGTTGTTGGTAGAGAGGAAGTTATAAATTGGGGGTTATCAGGACCGATGCTTCGGGCTTCCGGAATACAATGGGATCTACGTAAAGTCGATAATTATGAGTGTTACGAGGAATTTGATTGGGAAGTTCAATGGCAAAAAGAAGGAGATTCATTAGCTCGTTATTTAGTTCGAATTGGTGAAATGATGGAATCCATTAAAATTATTCAACAGGCTTTGGAAGGAATTCCAGGTGGGCCGTATGAAAATTTAGAAATTCGCTCCTTTGATAGAGAAAAGGAGCCAGAATGGAATGATTTTGAATATCGATTCATTGGTAAAAAATCGTCTCCGACTTTTGAATTGCCGAAACAAGAACTTTATGTGAGAGTTGAGGCCCCCAAGGGGGAATTAGGAATTTTTCTAATAGGAGATCAGAATGGTTTTCCTTGGAGATGGAAAATTCGTCCACCTGGTTTTATCAATTTGCAAATTCTTCCTCAATTAGTTAAAAGAATGAAATTGGCTGATATTATGACAATACTAGGTAGCATAGATATCATTATGGGAGAAGTTGATCGTTGAAATGATAATTGATACAACGGAAGTCCAAGATATAAATTCTTTTTCCGGATTGGAATCTTTCAAAGAGGTCTATGGAATTCTATGGATACTTGTACCTATTTTGATTCTTGTATTGGGAATCACAATAAGTGTACTAGCAATTGTATGGTTAGAAAGAGAGATATCTGCAGGGATACAACAGCGTATTGGACCCGAATACGCTGGTCCTTTTGGAATTCTTCAAGCTCTAGCAGACGGAACAAAACTACTATTCAAAGAGAATCTTATTCCATCTAGGGGAGATATTCGTTTATTCAGTATCGGACCATCCATATCCGTAATATCAATTCTACTAAGTTATTCAGTAATTCCCTTTGGCTATAACTTTGTTTTATCTGATTTCAATATCGGTGTTTTTTTATGGATTGCCATTTCGAGTATTGCTCCCATTGGACTTCTTATGTCAGGATATGGGTCAAATAATAAATATTCCTTTTTGGGTGGTCTACGAGCTGCTGCTCAATCGATTAGTTATGAAATACCATTAACTCTATGTGTCTTATCAATATCTCTACGTGCGATTCGTTGAAACCCAAAAAGCTATTCGATGCTATTGCTATGCTCCTCTCTTTATAGTACTATATAGGAAAGGAGTCGAATAAATTAAATAGAAACCTTCATTATCTTAATTTGATTTTTCACAATTCGGATTGAAGAACTAAATTAGATAGTTATATGAGTGAAATAAAACAGCGCTTATATTGAATAAAATTTCAGAATACTCTATTACTTATAGTTAACAGATAGTATGATGATTTTAAATGGCAGTAAAAATATTGAGTCTCATTTTCTATGTATAAGAATGAAGTCAAATAAAATAAATTATAAAGAGAAGAGGACATTTAACCCAAGATTGGATAATCTTTTTCATCCTGTTTTGAAGCGGGCTCAAAAGACCAACCTTATTGAGTTTTAGTTATCATTTGTATGAATTATCATTTGTATGATCATAGATGTATTAAATGAAAAAAAAAAATTCATAAGGGGTTAATAAAAAAAAGGAGTGGATGGTTAGAAACACCAAGATACACAAAGGATTAGTAACACAGATTTTGTAAATTATCCAAAAATTTACGCATAATAGAAAAAGAATACTAATTGGGGCTTTAAGTTGGTAGAAAAAATCAAGCAGTACTCCCCATAACTCCGATCCAGAGTATGCTTCCATCCACTGATTAAATAAATTACTATCAGGAACGAAAAAATCCTTTAAAATTTTTTAAGTCCCTTTTTCATAACACAAAAAAGAAGAATAGGAACGAAAAAAGAAGAATAAATCATAAACGAAAAGCAGATCTCTTTTTTGTTTATGATTTCTTATATCCATATTCATGGAGATCAAATTCACATGATAATTAAGAAACGAATGTGTAATTCTTTTTCGTAATTCAAAATGCGGAGGGTTATGGAGAATTCTAAAAGAGTATTTTATTGAAGAATTCAGTTATTACTCAACAAATTCAAATTTCGATTTTTAAGGGATGAGATCAATTCAGAAGTGCCTTATTGTATCTTTTATTAAAATGGATTTATCTTTCTTATTTAGTTATTTCTAGAACAGACAGAATTGAATTGGTCTAATTCAGAACCGTTCGATAGATTTAAATCTTCTATATCTTATGGATATATCACGAGATAAATAATCGTCCCGGTCCTTAGATTTACTTAAGGCTTTCCAGGAGCCGTATGAGGTGAAAATCTCATGTACGGTTCTGTAATAGAGATGGGAACAGTAATGTTATCACCGACTAGGATTATCTAACAGTTTAAGTACAGTTGATATAGTTGATGCGCAATCAAAATATGGTTTTTGGGGATGGAATTTGTGGCGTCAACCTATCGGTTTCATTGTTTTTCTAATTTCTTCACTAGCAGAATGTGAAAGATTACCTTTTGATTTACCAGAAGCAGAAGAAGAATTAGTAGCGGGTTATCAAACAGAATATTCGGGTATTCGATTTGGTTTATTTTACGTTGCTTCCTATTTAAACCTTTTAATTTCTTCATTATTTGTAACAGTTCTTTACTTGGGCGGTTCAAATATCTCTATTCCGTACATATTCGTTTCTGAGTTTTTTGAAATCAATAAAACATATGGAGTTTTTGGAACTACAATTGATCTCTTTATTACATTAGCTAAAACTTATTTATTCTTATTCGTTTCTATCATAACAAGATGGTCTTTGCCTAGGCTAAGAATGGATCAATTATTAAATCTTGGATGGAAATTTCTTTTACCTATTTCTCTCGGTAATCTATTATTAACAACTTCGTCTCAATTGTTTTCACTGTAAAAGATTTATTTTCTATATTCATAACTTGTCTCAAATAAGAGAAAGAAATAAAACAAAAATATTCATAGATATTTACGATATGTTCCTTATGGTAACTGGGTTCATGAATTATGGTCAACAAACAGTCCGAGCTGCAAGGTACATTGGTCAAAGTTTCATGATTATCTTATCTCACGCAAATCGTTTACCTGTAACTATTCAATATCCTTATGAAAAATTAATCACATCGGAACGTTTCCGCGGTCGAATCCATTTTGAATTTGATAAATGCATTGCTTGTGAAGTATGTGTTCGTGTATGTCCTATAGATTTACCCGTTGTTGATTGGAAACTGGAAACTGATATTCGAAAGAAACGATTGCTAAATTACAGTATTGATTTCGGAATCTGTATTTTTTGTGGTAACTGTATTGAGTATTGCCCAACAAATTGTTTATCAATGACTGAAGAATATGAACTTTCAACTTATGATCGTCACGAATTGAACTATAATCAAATTGCTTTGGGCCGTTTACCAATGTCAGTAATTGATGATTATACAATTCGAACAATTCAAATAAAAAAAGATAATTTTTTATAATTAAAAATTATTTTTATTCTTATAAAATAAAAAAGAAAATCAGAATAGTATAGAATAGAATATATATAACTCTATAAATAATGATAATCTATATAAATCTATATATATATTATATAGATTATTATAGAATATATAAGAGAATAATCAAAATAAAATATTATCAAAATAAAAAAAAAATGAAAATTAATAATTTATGTTATATCTACTTTTATATTTTTGTTTGAATATAGTTTCAAACTACTCTTTAGTATAAAGACTGGAATGACATTGATTATCTAACTGTAACTATATATCAATCAATTCAAACTCCTTAGGATTTTTTTTCAATGCAAAAAAAAAATTAAGTATATAAAAATTTTTTTCCTGGTCATATCAATACGGTCATGAAATTTCGATTTCTTTGTCTTTTTTTTACATATAATGGATTTGCCTGAAACGCTACACGATTTTCTTTTAGTCTTTCTGGGATTGGGTATTATATTAGGAAGTCTAGGAGTAGTATTACTTACCAACCCTATTTTTTCTGCTTTTTCGTTGGGACTGGTTCTTGTTTGTATATCCTTATTATATATTTTATCAAACTCCCATTTTGTAGCTGCATCACAGCTACTTATTTACGTGGGAGCTATTAACATTTTAATCATATTTGCTGTGATGTTCATGAATAGTTCCGAATATTACCAAGATTTTAATCTTTGGACTGTTGGGGATGGAATTACTTTGATAGTTTGTACAAGTATTTTTGTTTCACTAATAACTATTATTCCAGATACTTCATGGTACGGAATTATTTGGACTACAAGACCAAATCAGATTATTGAGCAAGATTTGATAAGTACTAGTCAACAAATTGGAATTCATTTATCAACCGATTTTTTTCTTCCATTTGAACTAATTTCAATAATTCTTTTAGTTGCTTTGATAGGTGCAATTGTCGTAGCTCGCCAGTAAGAAATCTTTATAGAATTAGTAATATAAATCAAGATTTTTTTTTTCAATTCTATGTTATGTATAAACTCTTTTTTTTTTTTTTTATTGCCGATATATTCTTTTGTTCCAGACTTGGTATATTCTTTGAGTCAATTGAATCTGTTGAATTGTTGTTCATATTGAAATGAATCAAAATTAATAAGGAGTTGGTCAATGATGCTCGAACATGTACTTGTTTTGAGTGCCTATTTATTTTCTATTGGTATCTATGGATTGATCACGAGCCGAAATATGGTTAGAGCCCTTATGTGTCTTGAACTTATACTGAATGCAGTTAATATAAATCTCGTAACTTTTTCTGATTTTTTTGATAATCGCCAATTAAAAGGAAATATTTTTTCCATTTTTGTTATAGCTATTGCAGCCGCTGAAGCAGCTATCGGACTGGCTATTGTTTCCGCAATTGCTCGTAACAGAAAATCAACCCGTATCAATCAATCGAATTTGTTGAATAAATAGCATTAATTAATCATAATTAATAAAAAAAATGCAATTCAAATAGTGAGTGTAATATTTATCAATTCAAATTAATATGTATTCTACACAACTTATGATCATGTTTGCATTGCCTAAATCATAAGAAATCAAAGTATCCTGGTCCTCTTCTATTCCTTCTTCTAAATTTATCTAGACATCTTTTTTGATTAACAATTAACAATATTATAACAAATCATTGATTCATCTGGTATATAAATATATGATTCATTTACGAGTTTACTAGATCGATAATTTTCATTTTTTATGTTCAAAAATTACTATAGATACAATGTCACATTCAGTAAAGATTTATGATACATGTATAGGATGTACTCAATGTGTCCGAGCTTGTCCCACAGATGTATTAGAAATGATACCTTGGGATGGATGTAAAGCTAAGCAAATAGCTTCTGCCCCAAGAACAGAGGACTGTGTTGGTTGTAAGAGGTGTGAGTCCGCTTGTCCGACGGATTTCTTAAGTGTTCGAGTTTATTTAGGGCCTGAAACAACTCGAAGTATGGGTCTAGCTTATTGATACGTTTCAAAAAACACCACACGAATACGTTTTTTTTACTGGCAAAAACCCGTGCTCAAAAAAATACAAAATATTTTTTTGAGCACGGGCTTTTCTGGCCCAAGTGTATCTTATTTTTATGACGAATTATTTTCCTTGGTTAACAATAGTTGTAGTTTTGCCAATAGCCGCAGGTTCCTTAATTTTCTTATTTCCTCATAGGGGAAATAAGGTAATTAGGTGGTATAGCATTTGTATATGCTTAATCGATCTCCTTCTAACAACCTATGCATTTTGTTATCATTTCCAATTGGATGATCCACTAATTCAACTGACGGAGAATTATAAATGGATCAATTTTTTTGATTTTTACTGGAGATTGGGAATAGATGGACTCTCTATAGGACCTATTTTACTGGCGGGATTTATAACTACTTTAGCCACTTTAGCGGCTCAGCCGGTTACTCGAGAATACCAATTATTCTATTTCCTGATGTTAGCAATGTATAGCGGTCAAATCGGACCATTTTCTTCTCGAGACATTTTACTTTTTTTCATCATGTGGGAATTGGAATTAATTCCCGTTTATCTACTTTTAGCCATGTGGGGGGGAAAGAAACGTTTGTATTCAGCTACAAAGTTTATTTTGTACACTGCAGGAGGTTCTGTTTTTTTATTAATGGGAATTCTGGGTATCGGTTTATATGGTTCTAATGAACCAACATTAAATTTTGAAACATTAACTAATCAATCGTATCCCGTGGCGCTAGAAATAATATTATATACGGCATTTCTTATTGCTTTTGCTGTCAAATCGCCGATTATACCCTTACATACATGGTTACCAGATACCCACGGAGAGGCACATTACAGCACTTGTATGCTTTTAGCCGGAATCTTATTAAAAATGGGAGCATATGGGTTGGTTCGAATTAATATGGAATTATTTTCCCACGCTCATTCAATATTTTGCCCCTGGTTAATGATATTAGGTTCTATTCAAATAATCTATGCCGCTTCAACATCTTTTGGTCAACGTAATTTAAAAAAAAGAATAGCTTATTCTTCGGTATCTCATATGGGTTTCATAATTCTAGGAATTGGTTCTATAAGTGATACTGGGCTCAACGGGGCCATTTTACAAATAATATCTCATGGATTTATTGGCGCTGCGCTTTTTTTCTTGGCAGGAACTAGTTATGATAGACTACGTCTTCTTTATCTTGACGAAATGGGCGGAATGGCTATCCCAATGCCAAAAATATTCACTATTTTCACTATCTTATCGATGGCTTCTCTTGCATTGCCGGGCATGAGCGGTTTTGTTGCCGAATTGATAGTTTTTTTTGGAATAATTACTAGTCAAAAATATCTTTTCATGATGAAAATACTAATTACTTTTGTAACCGCAATTGGAATGATATTAACTCCTATTTATTTATTATCTATCTTACGGCAGATGTTCTATGGATACAAGTTTTTTAATACACCAAACTCTTATTTTTTTGATTCTGGGCCGAGAGAATTATTTATTTCGATTTCTATCCTTATACCCGTAATAGGTATTGGTATTTATCCGGATTTCATTTTTTCATTCTCGGTTGACAAGGTTGAAGCTATTCTAGCTAATTTTTGATAGAGCATTTTCATGAATAAATGAATCAAAAAGAGAAAAAAACCTTATGAAAAAGAATATTTTTCTGTTAGATTCACTTAAAAAAATTGAAATTATAATCCAATATGTTTGTTGTTTGTGAGAACCCCTTGAATCATTACATTACTTGATTGAAAGGGTTCTCCACGATTTATGGAAAGTATATATTTATATGCTTTCCATATTTTTATTTCTCAGGTTCTTTACTCATTGAAATTTAATTAGATGTAAATGAACCATAACTATGTAGTCCTATTCCTAATAGATTGATCCCCAAATAACATATCCAAATTATAAGAAATCCGATAGAGGCCACTATTGAAGAATTTACACCTTCAAATTTTTTATTTTTTCTAGTATGTAAATAAATCGCGAATATGGTCCAAGTAATAAAGGCCCAAGTTTCCTTTGGATCCCAATTCCAATAGGACCCCCATGCCTCGTTAGCCCATACTGCCCCTGAAAGAATACCTATCGTTAAAAACAGAAAACCCAGACTAATAATACGATAACCCCAACGATCCAATTGTTGAATAAATTGAGACCTATAATAATTTCGAGAAGAAGAAAAAGATGTTTTTCGTAAGACATTGTTTCTTTCAATCATATTCATGTATTTTATTTCGACAAAATCAACTGATTTATTTAAAAAATCCAAATTCTTGGTAAAAGCAAGAATTTGGATGGCTTCTTGAAACGTAATGACTAAAATAGCTACTGATAATAATGATCCACATAAAAGAGCTGCATAGCCCAATATCATCATACTTACGTGCATCATTAGCCAATGGGATTGTAGAGCGGGTACTAATATTACAGATTGATGCATTTTGGTTAAAAGACCCGAAGTCGCAAAGCCTTGGGTAAAAATAACACTTGGTGCGATTATTGTACTTAAAAGGTTTTTCTCCTTTTTAAAACACGGAACCATATGAAAAATGGAAAAACCCCATGAAAGAAAGATTAGTGATTCATATAAATCACTAAATGGTAAATGGCCCGAAAAAAACCAACGAGTAATTAACAATCCCGTTACACAGAAAAAAGTTATTATCATGGCTTTTTTGGACAAATCATATAATCCTACGATTTCATTGACTAATAAGGTTATCAAATGAATTGAAATAACAATTGATATGACGGAAAACGATATATGAGTTAATATATGCTCTAAAGTTGAAAATATCATATCTATAATGAAAATAAATATCTATAATGAAAATAAAAAAGGTATGAATACTAGGAATATAAATAGGGAATTGAATTCATTATAGGACTTCTTCTTTTCAAATTTTAAAAATTTAAAAATATAGCATAGGATGCCATGCCGCTACTCGGACTCGAACCGAGATGCTCTAGCACTGCTTCCTAAGAGCAGCGTGTCTACCAATTTCACCATAGCGGCTTACTCGAAATCATAATAACCAACTCTTTAGTCAATCGTCGAGATTGAAAGAATCGCTTAAAGTGCACTATTTATTTAGTACATCTCTTTACTAAACATTTAGTATAAATTGATAATAAGAAGTAAATTTAAAATTTGTATTTATTCGAATATAAAAAATATGAAAAAAATAATATTAGAAATTCATATAGAAATCAAAATGTTCTAGTATTATTTTTTTTTTTCATTTCCAGTGTTCGTTTTCAAATTTAACACTACATTCAAAAAAATGAAAAAATTCGATTCTATATTCTATATATTTAGAATATATTATATATATATAATATATTCTAAATATATGTTCCATATTCTATACTAGTATTAGTATAAAATGAGTATTAAAGAATACTCTTTGAATCGAGCTAATTTATATTATTCCAATCCAACAATTTTATTTGTTACAAAAAAAACTTTTAGATTTACCTGTAAAAATGGATTGAGCTAATGAAAAGGCTTTCAATGCTGTCCAATATCCCTTTTTTTTCCAAAAATTTTTACGAATATTTTTTTTTGATATAGAAGTGCGCTTTTTTGGAACTGCCATACAATTAGGATAGTTTTTTTATTCGATGTGAAAGACATTTGTTCTGTAAATGAAAACGAATTATTCTGTAATTAGCCGTATGTCTTATTTATCTTAATTCCCTCTTTCTTTTTTTCTATCTAAAGTAAAAACATTGAATATTATAAACCTTTTCGAAATATTTCATAGATAATAGATCTATATCTATGGATCTCTTTTTATTGTAATGTAAAAGAATCAATTAGTTCAAAAAGAAACTAATTTATTTATATCAAAATAAACAAATGTTCTTCGTTTTGGTGTAATGATTTATCCCCACCCTCACTCTATAGATCAAAATTTTGATTTTATTTATTATTATTTAATTTCATTATTATTTCTTAATAGTCATTTTTCTTAATATATATAAAATATATAAAAATGACTAACATAGTTATTTATATTACTTATAATTAATATTACTTAAAATAATAAGATTTTTTTTTTATTTTCACTAGGAATTTGGTTATTGTCCGATTTTGACTTTGTACTTTCCAATATTGGAACGATTGTGCAAAGATTCAGAACAATTAAGAATATAAAATTCGATTTTTTTATCTACTTTTTATTAACCGAACCCCTTTACAAAAGAGATAAAACAAATGAATAAGAAACAAAATTCATCAAGAATCAAAATATTTTTTATTCTTTATTTTTTTTTGTATGGAATATATACATCAATATTCATGGATCATACCTTTCATCCCACTTCCAGTTCCTATTTTAATAGGGGTAGGACTTCTACTTTTTCCTACGGCAACAAAAAATATTCGCCGTATGTGGGCTTTTCCTAGTATTTTATTGTTAACGATAGTTATGATTTTTTCGATCGATCTATCTATTCATCAAATCGAGAATAGTTCTATCTATCAATATGTATGGTCTTGGACTATAAATAATGATCTTTCTTTAGAGTTTGGCTACTTGATTGATTCACTTACTTCTATAATGTCAATATTAATCACTACTGTTGGGATTCTGGTTCTAATTTATAGCGATAGTTACATGTCTCATGATCAAGGCTATTTGAGATTTTTTACTTATCTGAGTTTTTTTAATACTTCAATGTTAGGGTTAGTTACTAGTTCAAATTTGATACAAGTTTATATTTTTTGGGAATTGGTTGGAATGTGTTCTTATCTATTAATAGGTTTTTGGTTCACACGTCCTATTGCGGCAAATGCTTGTCAAAAAGCGTTTGTAACTAATCGTGTGGGGGATTTTGGTTTATTATTAGGAATTTTAGGTTTTTATTGGATAACAGGTAGTTTGGAATTTCGGGATTTATTTCAAATATTCAACAACTTAATTTATAAGAATGAGGTGAATCTTTTTTTTGTTACTTTGTGCGCCCTCTTGTTATTTTGCGGATCAGTTGCGAAATCTGCCCAATTCCCTCTTCATGTATGGTTACCAGATGCTATGGAAGGTCCTACTCCTATTTCCGCTCTTATCCATGCTGCTACTATGGTAGCAGCAGGAATTTTTCTTGTAGCTCGACTTCTTCCTCTTTTCATAGTTATACCCCCCATAATGAGTGTAATAGCTTTGATAGGCATAATAACAGTAGTATTAGGAGCTACTTTAGCTATTGCTCAAAAAGATATTAAGAAAAATTTGGCCTATTCTACAATGTCTCAGTTGGGTTATATGATGTTAGCTTTAGGTATGGGCTCTTATCGAGCCGCTTTATTTCATTTGATTACTCATGCTTATTCAAAAGCATTGTTATTTTTAGGATCTGGATCCATTATTCATTCAATGGAAGCTGTTGTTGGATATTCTCCAGATAAAAGTCAAAATATGGTTCTTATGGGCGGTTTAACAAAACATGCCCCAATTACAAAAAGCGCTTTTTTAATAGGTACACTTTCTCTTTGTGGTATTCCACCTTTTGCTTGTTTTTGGTCCAAGGATGAGATTCTAAATGATAGTTGGTTGTATTCACCAATTTTCGCAATAATAGCTTGTTCCACAGCAGGATTAACTGCATTTTATATGTTTCGAATCTATTTACTTGTTTTTGAAGGATATTTAAACGTTCATTTTCAAAATTTCAATGGAAAGAAAAATAGTTCTTTCTATTCAATATCTTTATGGGGCAAAGAAGAAAAAAAAAAATTAAAAAACAAAATTCATTTATTAGCTTTATTAACAACTAATAATAATGAAAGGACTTCTTTTTTTCGGAAGAGGACATATTCACATCGAATTAATCGAAATGTCAAAAGCATAAGACGTCTTTTTCTTGATAGTACCTATTTTGGTACTAAAAACATTCCGTTTTTTTATCCTCATGAATCAGACAATACTATGCTATTTTCTATGCTTGTATTAGTACTATTTACTTTCTTCGTTGGGTCCATAGGAATTTCTTTCAGCCAAGAACCAATAGATTTGGATATTTTATCTAAATTGTTAATTCCGTCTATAGACCTTTTACATCAAAATTCAAAGAATTCTGTGGATTGGTATGAATTTTTTACAAATGCAACTTTTTCGGTGAGTATAGCTTTTGTCGGAATATTTATAGCGTCTTTTTTCTATAAACCAGTTTTTTCATCTTTACAAAATTTGAACTTATTTAATTTTTTTCAAAAAAGTGTTCCTAAAAAAATTATTGCTGATAAAATAATCAATGTTATATATGATTGGTCATATAATCGTGGTTATATAGATGCTTTTTTTGAAGTATCTTTAATTGCGAGTGTAAGAAAGGTAGCTAAATTCAATTATTTTTTTGATAGACAAGTAATTGATGGAATTCCAAATGGAATTGGGATTTCCAGTTTTTTTATAGGAGAGGCTATCAAATATGTGGGGGGGGGACGAATTTCTTCGTATATTTTCTTTTTTGTATTAATCTTTTTAGTAATTTGTTATTATATATATATATAATATATATTTATATAATAAAATATATAATAAAAATAATAAAATATATAATAAAATAATAAAATTAGATAATAATGTACTACTATTCAACCTAAATTGGGATTATCCGCTAAGAATTAAAGCTTCGGATAGATCAAGAAAACAGCAGTATCAGCTGCAACAGGAGTATATTCTAAATTCTTTTCTCTTTTTCCTTTTTGTTTTAAAAGATTCTATTCGAAATTATTTTGTCTTTTTTTATTTTTTTATCTAGATTTAATAGATTCA